GTACGAGCCCCTTCTAACGGGAAAATCAAATTTAATGAGGATTTGGTTCATCCCACACGTACACGCCATGGGCATCCTGCTTTTCTATGTTATATGGACTTGTATGTAACTATTGAAAGTGAAGATATTCTATATAACGTGACTATTCCACAAAAAAGTTTTCTTTTAGTTCAAAATGATCAATATGTAGAATCAGAACAAGTGATTGCCGAGATTCGCGCGGGAACATACACTTTGAATTTTAAAGAAAGGGTCCGAAAGCATATCTATTCCGACTCCGAAGGAGAAATCCACTGGAGTACTGATGTGTACCATACACCTGAATTTGCATATAGTAATGTCCACCTCTTACCAAGAACAAGCCATTTATGGATATTAAAAGGAAGTTCGTGCAGATACCGTGTAGTCTCTTTTTCAATACATAAGGATCAAGATCAAGTTCATTCTCTTTCTGTTTCTGGCGAAGGAAGATATATTTCGAGCTTTTCAGGAAATAATGATCAAGTTAGATACAGATTCTTTAGTTCGGATCTTTCTGGTAAAAATCAAAGTAAGATTACTGACTATTCAGAGCATAATCGAATCATATGTACTGGTCATTGTAATCTCATATATCCCCCAATTCTACATGAGAGTTATGATTTATTGGCAAAGAGGCGAAGAAATAGATTCATCATTCCATTCCAATCGATTCCAGAACGGGAGAAAGAACTAATGTCCCCTGCCGATATCTCGATTGAAATACCCATAAATGGTATTTTCCGTCGAAAAAGTATTTTTGCTTATTTCGATGATCTTCAATACAGAAGAAACAGTTCAGGAATTACTAAATATGGGACTATAGGAGTGCATTCAATCCTCAAAAAAGAGGATTTGATTGAATATCGAGGAGTCAAAGAATTTAAGCCAAAATACAAAATGAAAATAGATAGATTTTTTTTCATTCCCGAGGAAGTACATATTTTACCTGAATCTTCTTCCATAATGGTACGGAACAATAGTATCATTAGAGTGGATACACGAATTGCTTTAAATACAAGAAGCCGAGTAGGCGGCTTGGTCCGAGTGGAGAAAAAAAAAAAAGAGATTGAACTTAAAATCTTTTCTGGAGATATCCATTTTCCTGGAGAGACAGATAAGATCTCCCGACACAGCGGGATCTTGATACCACCAGGAACGGTAAAAAAAAATTCGAAGGAATCCAAAAATTTGCAAAATTGGATCTATGTCCAACGGATTACACCTACTAAGAAAAAGTATTTTATTTTTGTTCGGCCCGTAATCATATATGAAATAGCAGACGGTCTAAATTTATCAACACTTTTCCCTCAAGATCTGTTGCAGGAAAGGGAAAACCTGCAACTTCGAGTTGTTAATTATATCCTTTATGGATATGGTAAACCTGTTTTGGGAATTTCTGACCCAAGTATTCAATTAATTCGTACTTGTTTATCGCTGGATTGGGATCAAGAAAAAAAAAGTTCTTCTATTGAGGAGGCTCATGCTTCTTTTATTGAAGTAAGTACAAGAGGTCTGATTCGATATTTCTTACGAATTGACTTAGTGAAATCCCATAGTTTGTATAGCCGAAAAAGGAAGGATTTCTCAAGTTCTGGATTCCTCTATGATAATGCGTCAGAACGTGCCAATATCAATCCATTTTATCTCAAGGCAAGAATTCAACAATCACTTAGACAAAATCAAGGAACTATTAGTACGTTGTTGAATAGAAATAAGGAATACCAATCTTTGATAATTTTATCATCACCTAATTGTTTTCGAATGGGTCCATTCAACAATGTAAAATATCACAATGTGATAAAAGAAAGAATTAAAAGCGATCCTATAATTTTAATTAGGAATTACTTGGGCCCTTTAGGAACAGCTCTTCAAATTGCGAATTATTCTTCATATTCATTTTACCATTTTATAACTCATAATCAGATCTCGGTAACTAAATATTTGCAACTTGAGCTTGACAATTTAAAAAAGAACGTTCAAGTAATTCAAATTAAATATTATTTAATGAATGAAAATGGGAGAGTTTCTAAGCCCGATCCATGCAGTAACATCATTTTGAATCAATTCAATTTGAATTGGCATTTTCTCTATCATGATTATCATCACAATTATTGTGAAGAAAGATCCCCAATAATTAGCTTGGGGCAGCTGATTTGTGAAAATCTATGTATAGCCAAAAACGGACCACACCTAAAATCGGGTCAAGTTATAATTGTTCAAGTCAACTCGGTAGTAATAAGATCAGCTAAGCCTTATTTGACCACCCCAGGAGCAACTCTTCATGGCCATTATGGAGAAATCCTTTCCGAAGGCGATACGTTAGTTACATTTATATATGAAAAATCAAGATCTGGTGATATAACGCAGGGTCTGCCAAAAGTGGAACAAGTGTTAGAAGTGCGCTCTATTGATTCAATATCGAGCAACCTAGAAAAGAGAGTTGAAGGTTGGAACGCGTGTATAATACGAATTCTGGGGA